TTCATATAATCTCCTCGTCTAGCTAAACTATAAAAAAAGAACTCTGTCCTTTTTTTTATTCTTTTTTTTTCAATAAAAAGAAAATTTAATTTAATAATTTAATTTACCTACTTTGGATATTTGTAAACAGAATAAAAAACCTATTCTATTTACAAATGTATTTTCCAAAATTTTTATTTTTCAATAATAATAATGAGACTTATTAGAATTAAGCTAAAATTTGAGACCAAGTTTTATGTCAATTTCAAAAAACCTCCGTTTTTCGCAACATTCCTTAAAAAAAAGTTTCCAATAAACTAATTAAACTAAAAGAATAAGGGGAAGGAAGAAAGCGAATCGATGTACTAATTCCCCATCCTCAAATTAGTCCTTCCCAAGGATTGTTGTCTCAATGAATAATTGTAGGAGTTAAATCTTGATAGAATTAAAAAAAACTACGAAAAAAAACCCAGAATTTTCTTTTTTATAGGATTAAACAAAAGGATTCGCAAATAAAAGCGCTAATGCTACAACCAGGCCATAAATTGTTAAAGCTTCCATAAAAGCCAAACTAAGCAATAAAGTACCTCGTATTTTTCCTTCTGCCTCAGGTTGTCTCGCGATACCTTCGACAGCTTGACCCGCAGCTGTACCTTGACCAACTCCAGGTCCAATAGAAGCAAGTCCAACAGCCAACCCAGCAGCAATAACCGAAGCAGCAGAAATCAGTGGATTCATGATAAGTTCCTCACACCAAAATAAAGAAATAGTTAATGATACAATCATCCCATGACTTAGGACTTAATTATAATTAAGTCATCGCTAAGATTCATCCAGCTAAAAAAACCAAAAACTTAAATTGAACTAATATAATAATATTATTGAATCAAAGAATTACTTTGATATTAGTTCCTATCCACGGGATTTTTTAAAATTCATAATATATATATACGACTTTTTTATGCCATTTCTTTTTTGTGAACCACTATTTGATTTCTTCGTTCTTTTTTTTTTATCACTTTTTTCAGCCAATTAACAGATAAAAAGGAAGAACTTATAATGGAATACCTATCTAAATCGAAATTCACAAACGTAGTGGGACAGATTATATAGATTTTTAACTCATATATACCTAGTCAATATCAAATATCACATATACAAGTGTTTCTTACATAACGTAAACCAACTATTCTATAATTGGGCTAACAACGAATAAAAAAAAGTTAATGATGACCCTCCATAGATTCACCTATATAAGCCGCAGCTAAGGTGGCAAAAATGAGAGCTTGAATCCCGCTTGTAAATAATCCAAGGAACATGACAGGTATAGGAACCACTAAAGGTACTAAAGAAACAAGAACAACAACTACTAATTCATCGGCTAATATATTTCCGAAAAGTCGAAAACTAAGTGATAGGGGTTTTGTAAAATCTTCTAAGATGTTAATGGGTAAAAGAATTGGAGTTGGTTGAATGTATTTACTGAAATACCCTAATCCTTTTTTGCTAAGACCCGCATAAAAATAGGCTGCTGATGTGAGTAAAGCTAAAGCAACCGTCGTATTTATATCATTCGTTGGTGCTGCTAACTCCCCTTGAGGTAACTGGATAATTTTCCACGGTAAAAGGGCTCCTGACCAGTTAGAAACAAAAATAAATAAAAACAGGGTTCCAATAAAGGGAACCCATGGACCATATTCTTCTCCAATCTGGGTTTGACTCACGTCTCGAATGAATTCAAGGACAAATTCAAAGAAATTTTGGCCGTCAGTTGGAATGGTTTGGGGATTGCGAACCGCTATAACTGCGGAACCTAATAAGATAGCAATTACAACCCAAGAAGTAATAAGGACTTGGGCATGGACTTGGAAACCCCCTATTTGCCAATAGAAATGTTGGCCTACTTCGACACCAGATATCTCATATAACCCTTCTTTTATTAGTGTGTTGATGGAACATGATAAAACATTCATATTGCCCTCTGACAGAAATAAGAACTTTAAATTATTTTGATTCAAGATCCCCCTTTTTTACTTAATTTATTATTTATTTTAATTTTATATTTTAGTTTTGGATACCAACTAAACTAATCACACAATATCCCCAGTTTTTTATCTCTTTTTCTTTTGTATGATTCAGGAGTAGTAACCGATTTTATAAATCGAAATACAGGGAGCCCCTCCCTCAAAAAAATTTGATTTATTTATCTTATTATTAATCAAGAATTTTGTATATAGCTAGAACGACCCTCACAAATTGCGAATACTAATTTGTTAAGAATGAATCGAATTGAAGCTATAGCGTCATCATTTGCTGGAATAGAAATATCCGCGAGATCGGGATTACAATTTGTATCGATTAAAGAAATGGTTGGAATTCCCAAAGTGATACATTCTCTAAGAGCCGTATATTCTTCTTGCTGATCGATGATGATTACAATATCAGGTAAGCCCGTCATATATTTAATCCCGCCTAGATATGTTTCCAAGCGAGATAATTGTCTCTTCAACACAGCCGCATC